AATTAAAAGTTCTTTTTTTGATGGACCTCCTACTTGCAGGAGGTAAAATTTTGATTTCTGTTGAATTATTTCAGTCTAATTTTGATCTAACAACAACAACAATCGAATCACGCTCTGTAGGATTTGAACCTACGACATCGGGTTTTGGAGACCCGCGTTCTACCGAACTGAACTAAGAGCGTTTTATTATCAAACTAAATGCAACCCTAATATATCTTGCATACATATATTATCATATAGAATATGATAAAATGAAATAAAAAAAAAGATTGATTCGGTATATGTATGTTCCATTTTTATGGATCTCAATTGATTCCTCGTTACTGTTCAGAAGATAAGTAATAGGTAGGGATGACAGGATTTGAACCTGTGACATTTTGTACCCAAAACAAACGCGCTACCAAGCTGCGCTACATCCCTTTCAATTGGTCTACAGTGTCATTGTAGAGAATCTCTGTCTTGTTTTCCACATTTTTGATTTATTTCCTCCATTGGTATACACAAATTATCTTGCCATTTCTTCTTTTTTGTCTCATATCATATATTAAACTATAATAAAAAGACTTAACAAGCGGTTATTAACTATATATACATTTGATGGTATGTAATACCATTATGTATTACAAATTACTATAAAGTAGGAGGGTTTTAAATGCGAGATCTAAAAACATATCTCTCCGTGGCACCGGTAGTAAGTACTATATGGTTCGGGGCTTTAGCGGGTCTATTAATCGAGATCAATCGTTTATTCCCGGATGCGTTGGTATTCCCATTTTTTTCATTCTAGTTATTGACTTGGGAAGGGGTGAAGAAGATTAGAAAAACAATCAAATATCTGTGACTAATCCCCTTCCCCTTCTTTTTTTTAGAGTTTTTAGACTTAGAATAAGTTAGAAAAGAGAAAGAATAAAACTGGATTCAACTTCCGTCAAACTTGGACTCGGCGCGGGGTTCCAATTGAATTAATAAAAGAGTGAGAACGAAAATGAAAATGTGATGGCTAGGGCAACAATATCATACAAGATACTTAAATGCAAAACCGTACTGCGATTCTAAATTTAGAAATCATTGTATTACTATATTTTATATTTGATTGCAACGAAATCTTTTATAATTTTATTTCGAGTTACCAACTTCTCTTTTTTTCTTCATTTTGGATCGGAAAATAGAAGAGTTGCGTGAATCAAAAATACAAGGGAGGTTCATGGCCAAGGGTAAAGATGCCCGAGTAACAGTTATTTTGGAATGTACTCGTTGTGTTCGAAACGGTGTTAATAAGGAATCCGTGGGGATTTCCAGATATATTACTCAAAAGAATCGACACAATACGCCTAGTCGATTGGAATTGAGAAAATTCTGTCCCCGTTGTTACAAACATACGATTCATGGGGAGATAAAGAAATAGATCGAACCAATCGTCTGTGTGTCACCCTTTTCCAATCCAAGGAAGATGCAAAATTACATATATTAAACATATTTTAGATTTAAATATAAACAAACCAAATCCTATTTCTTAATTCTAAATTATTTTAGATCCGATCGAAATAGGATTTTCGGGATAAGGAATAAACAAACCATGGATAAATCCAAGAGACTCCTTCTTAAATCCAAACGATCTTTTCGTAGGCGTTTGCCCCCGATTCAATCGGGGGATCGAATTGATTATAGAAACATGAGTTTAATTAGTCGATTTATTAGTGAACAAGGAAAAATATTATCTAGACGGGTAAATAGATTGACCTTAAAACAGCAACGCTTAATTACTATTGCTATAAAACAAGCTCGTATTTTATCTTTGTTACCTTTTCTTAATAATGAGAAACAATTTGAAAGAAGGGCGTCTACCGCTGGAACTATTGGTCTTAGAACCAGGAATAAATAGGCTTACTCTTCAATTGAATTAAAATGAAAATCCAAACTCAACCGCCGATTGATGCTTTGTTCGAAAAATCCCAAAATCTAGATTTGATTGTCGTGTCGTAAGAAAAAAAAGGAGAAGAAGAATTAATCTTTTTTTTATTGAACATATTTGCTCATTTTGACCACTTTATGATATTTTATCATACTAATTTCTACTTTACCTTCTCGGAGTTCATTCTCGAGAGAACTCCATTTTAAGCATTCCGCTGGATTCTTTCCAATCTTCTTATTTTATGATCTCATTGGAAATCATATAAAGACAATTCCTATTTAATATAGCGATTTGGGCAAGTATTTTACGATTAAGAAGCAACTGCCTCTTGTACAGATTGTGTATGAATCTACTATAACTGTAGTCTACCTTATTATATCGAATTACTGCATTTATTCGAGCGATCCACAACTGTCGAAAATTTCTTTTTTGCCTACCTCTATCCCGATAAGCTGAAGCCAAAGCTCTTATTTTCTGTTGAGTAATAGTTCGAGTAAGTCTTGAATGAGCCCCTCGAAAGCTTGATGCAAATAAACGAATTTTTGTTCTACGTCTCCGAGCTATATATCCTCGTTTAATTCTAGTCATTGAATAAATGAAACTTTGATGAATAACTAATTGATTTCCTTTCTTTCAGTTAGTCCTTTCTCCTTTCCTAGTCTATTAATAACAAAACGTATTTTTCCAATGTATAAAATAAAAATTCCAATGGCTTTTGCTACTATAACCTTCCCGACCACGATTTCTTTTTTGTTCTAGTCACCCCAAAATACGAAATTGTATTGATACTTGGTATCAAAAAAAAAACATCGAGTAAATAAAAAAAATCGAAATGGATAAAGAAATAGTGGGTTCCTTCGTTTCTATGGTTACTTCTTAAACGGTGAGGTCCTCTCTATACACCGGAGCTCCTTCTTTTATTTCATCAATGTTATTGTTAACTTGTACAGTTCACCCTCTTTGGCTCTACCCATGAATTAGCTAGTAATCGGTCTTTCACAACGAGATCTACCTATACAGTAACGGTATTTAATTATGAAGATTAGTTGGGTAGCTGACCCTCTTAGTCCGTTCTTGGAAGAATAAGGCCATAATCCTTCTGTTAAATAGGATTTCCTCTGCTTAATGGATAAGCATTTGTTACCAATGGGGAATTCTTTCTCATCTAAAATTGCAAATTGAGATGATTGGATTTGCACCAATAGAAACCATAAATTTGATACACAATAAAAGGATACGATAAATCTTTTTTATTTATTTTTAGGTAGTGAACGGAGTTCTTCCATTCATTCTATCCTATTCACTGGTATTTATCACTGATACGGGAAAAATTTTGTACTTTCTTTTCTTTTGTCCCGGTCCATGGTCTGAACGAGTCGCACATACACCCTAGTACATGTTCCTCGACGCTGAGGGCATCCCCGAAGGGCGGGCGATTTGGTGATATTTCTGATTGGCTGTCTTGTGTTTCTAATAAGTTGTTTAATAGTTGGCATGTTGAATTGTATACATAATGAGTTGGTTTAGATCAATCCTAACCGGATGATTATGAATTACTTCTATATTCGATATTAATAATTAATAGGATTAATAGTAATAGAAAATATTATATTAACCCCCGGTAAGAAGAGAAAATCTCAAATTTCGGATTTTTGCGTGAAATCCCCGCTATTTTTTATTCAACCGCTACAACATCAACAATTCCATGAGCTTGGGCTTCTTTTGCTGACATAAAAGCATCCCTTTCCATATCTTCGGATACAACCCATAAGGGTTTGCCTGTTCTTTGTACATAAACCTTTGTGATGGTTTCGCGCAGCGTCAGTAGTTCTCCCGCTTCCAGGATCAATTCTCCCGTTTGTCCCTCATAAAAAGAACTAGCAGGTTGATGGATCATTACCCTGATGATTTAATAAATGGTTTTCTCTATCTCGCATGATCATGATGAGTCAAAGAGAATAAAAAAGATAGGATTAACAACCGTACAGGCATCCTTTGTGCAGTGCATACGGCTCCACAATGGAATTCGTTTTTACCTTCCATCGAAGGAATAGAAAATGGAGGATCTATCAGACCCAGAACAGTAAATTATCCAATAACCACCCTTCCTTTTTTTTTTTAGTAATTTAAAAATAAATACTATGATGGTTCCGTTGCTTTATTATTTCGTTTGTTATTCAGCAATCCCAAAGTTTCTTTTTTTTCCTTAAAAAAAAATATTTCGTAGTCTTTCATAACAGAAATATTGTTAAGAGTCTTCCGTCGTGAAAACAAAAAAGTTTGTGACGCTGAAAGAGGCCTCCGATAAATCAGCTAAAATCGCAAATGCCTTTTATCTCATACTACTCTTTCGATACATAACCTAATGGTTTAGAAAAAAAAACAAGAAAAAAATTCTCATATCGAATTCAAAGTGCCATGCTATTATTACTTAATATTCATATTTTCTATGGCGAAGGCATAGTTTTTCTTTTTTGTCTAAAAAAAAACTCATTGGCGCCGAGCGTGAGGGAATGCTAGACGTTTGGTAATTTCTCCTCCGACCAGAATAAAAGATCCCATTGAAGCGGCTAATCCGATGCATATTGTATGTATATCTGGTTTCACAAATTGCATAGTATCATAAATAGCTATTCCCGCTATTACCCCTCCACCGGGAGAGTTTATAAATAAATACTGATCTTTGTTCTCATCCTCTATACTGAGATATATCATAAGACCAATAATTTGATTCGAGATCTCGCTCTCAACGTCTTGGCCTAAAAAAAGTAATCTTTGTCGATAAAGTCGGTTGATTAGGATAAAATTGTATCCCTTAAGAACCGTACGGGCACCTTTTGATGCATACGGTTCAAAAAAAATAGCGAAAAAAAGAATCAATGTTTAGATTGTACCCTTCTTTAGAGGACTCTTTCTAACTTTTAATGAAGGGGCTTTTTCTTCCCTTCCATTTTTCAAGAAAGATGAGTTTTGTCCTTTGGCCCGCGGTCGTTTATCTATACTAGAAATTTCAATAAATAAAAAAACAATTCATTAAATTTTCAATTTATCGAACTAACTTTTCATTGATGTATTGTTTCATCGAGATCAAATTGCAATTGCGATGTCATTTTCTTGTTCCCGAATGGTCTTCTTCAATTCTTTTAGGTTTATGCTCTACTCCGAGTAAAGATCTGCCCGATTTGGATTTGCACATATAGGACAAATGCCCCAATAGCATGTCTTTTTGCTACGACTTCTTTTTTTTTTTTCAATTTACTTCATGCTTGTAAACAAATATTCAACCAACGTATTCATCATATTACTCCATTAATTAACAGTTTTCTATCAATCCTATTTATAAATAGAATATGATACAAGTAGTAATCATAGAGTAGATAGATTCCAAATTTCCAAATTGGGTTTTTTCTAAGCGGAGCCTGGATACTTCATTTTATTAGTACAACCGAGAAAACCATAAATTATTCTAATTGATAATATTAATCTGGATACCCCCCAAAAAATAGATCTAATTCCACTTCACGCTCCAAATTTTTGATAATGAAATCAATCCGTCTTGGGCGAAAGAGAGGATACCTCGATCGGGGAAGAGAACGGGGAAATACCATATGACCCAATATATCTGACAAGTCGCACTATAGGTCAACCCACGATGCATCTTCATCTCCAGGACTTCGAAAAGGGACTTTTGGAATACCAACAGGCATTAAAGCAAACAAAAAAGAATTAAGTACTATAGCTCACTTTGATGTGGAAGCGTAACAACGGGTTTATTGTCTTAATAAATAAGATCGGCCTTTCTTTATCATATTTTATCTTTTAGCATATTTTATACATAGATTGAATAAGTTCATAAAAAAGGAAAACAGAAGGAATAAAGGAAAATTCTTCCGAATAGGTTTTTGAATGATGAACAAATATGTATACATTCACTCATAAAAAATAGGATCAATTCCCATCCACCATTGCGTATTGGTACTTATCGAGTATAGAATAGATCTGCTTCTTTTTGTTCCTACGAATAGAATAGAATTGTTCCATTATTACTAAAAGAATAGACCAAATATTAATCCTTTCGCCAAGATAATCCCCTCACCTCAAAGGGGGAGGTCCATAGCATAGTTTTTTTCAGTGCAATAAAGTTACATAGTGTCTATTTTTCGTTGATAAAGGGGTATTTCCATGGGTTTGCCTTGGTATCGTGTTCATACGGTTGTATTGAATGATCCCGGTCGTTTGCTTTCTGTTCATATAATGCATACAGCTCTAGTTGCTGGTTGGGCCGGTTCAATGGCCCTATACGAATTAGCAGTTTTTGATCCCTCTGATCCTGTTCTTGATCCAATGTGGAGACAAGGTATGTTCGTTATACCCTTCATGACTCGTTTAGGAATAACCAATTCATGGGGGGGTTGGAGTATCACAGGAGGGACTATAACGAATCCGGGTATTTGGAGTTACGAAGGTGTGGCCGGAGCACATATTGTGTTTTCTGGATTGTGCTTCTTAGCAGCTATCTGGCATTGGGTGTATTGGGATCTAGAAATATTTTGTGATGAACGTACAGGAAAACCTTCTTTGGATTTGCCGAAGATTTTTGGAATTCATTTATTTCTCTCAGGGTTGGGTTGCTTTGGTTTTGGTGCATTTCATGTAACCGGATTGTATGGTCCGGGAATATGGGTATCCGATCCTTATGGATTAACCGGAAGGGTACAAGCTGTAAATCCTGCGTGGGGTGTCGAAGGGTTTGATCCTTTTGTTCCGGGCGGAATAGCCTCTCATCATATTGCAGCAGGTACATTGGGCATATTAGCGGGCCTATTCCATCTTAGTGTTCGTCCGCCCCAACGTCTATACAAAGGATTACGTATGGGAAATATTGAAACCGTCCTTTCGAGTAGTATCGCTGCTGTCTTTTTTGCAGCTTTTGTTGTTGCTGGAACTATGTGGTATGGTTCAGCAACTACCCCGATTGAATTATTTGGTCCCACTCGTTATCAATGGGATCAGGGATACTTCCAGCAAGAAATATATCGAAGGGTTAGTGCCGGGCTAGCCGAAAATCAAAGTTTATCAGAAGCTTGGTCTAAAATTCCTGAAAAATTAGCTTTTTATGATTACATCGGGAATAATCCCGCAAAAGGTGGATTATTCAGAGCGGGTTCCATGGACAACGGGGATGGAATAGCTGTTGGGTGGTTAGGACACCCTGTTTTTAGAGATAAAGAAGGGCGCGAACTTTTTGTACGCCGTATGCCGACCTTTTTTGAAACATTTCCGGTTGTTTTGGTAGACGGCGACGGAATTGTTAGAGCCGATGTTCCTTTTCGAAGAGCAGAATCGAAGTATAGTGTTGAACAGGTCGGTGTAACTGTTGAGTTCTATGGTGGTGAACTCAATGGAGTCAGTTATAGTGATCCTGCTACTGTGAAAAAATATGCTAGACGTGCTCAATTGGGTGAAATTTTTGAATTAGATCGTGCTACTTTGAAATCCGATGGGGTTTTTCGTAGCAGTCCAAGGGGTTGGTTTACTTTTGGGCATGCTTCGTTTGCTTTGCTCTTCTTCTTCGGACACATTTGGCATGGTGCTAGAACCTTGTTCAGAGATGTCTTTGCTGGGATTGACCCAGATTTGGACGCTCAAGTAGAATTTGGGGCATTCCAAAAACTTGGAGATCCAACTACAAAAAGAGTCTAGTCTGATACAAGATTGCTCTGTTCCTTTTTTCCTTTATTTTTTGATTTGACATAGATGCTGACTTTTCATTTCTTTGACTCTTATCTTGGTCTTTTTTTTATCCGGAAAAAGATCCCAACTAAACAGGTATGGAAGCTATAATTGTAAACCGAAATCAAATCTATGGAAGCATTGGTTTATACATTCCTTTTAGTCTCGACTCTAGGAATAATTTTTTTCGCTATCTTTTTTCGCGAACCGCCTAAAGTTCCAACTAAAAAGGCGAAATGATTTCTCATTATCTCAATTGAAGTACTGAGCCTCACAATATTGTGAGGCTCAGTACTTCAACTAGTCCCCGTGTTCCTCGAATGGATCTCTTAGTTGTTGAGAGGGTTGCCCAAAAGCAGTATATAAGGCATACCCAGTAAAACTTACAAGTAAACCAGATATAGAGATGGCAACTAGGGTTGCTGTTTCCATTATTATATAATTTCAAGACCACAATGGATCTATGATAAGATCATTTATTTACAACGGAATGGTATACAAAGTCAACAGATCTCACTGAATAAACAAAAATATAGGATTATTTATGGCTACACAAACCGTTGAGGATAGTTCTAGATCTGGGCCAAGACGAACTATTGTAGGGGATTTATTGAAACCATTGAATTCGGAATATGGTAAAGTGGCTCCTGGGTGGGGAACTACGCCTTTGATGGGTGTCGCGATGGGTCTATTTGCGATATTCCTATCTATTATTTTGGAGATTTATAATTCTTCCATTTTACTGGACGGAATTTCAAGCAATTAGATTCGATTCACAAGAACCCCTAAATAACTTTTCAATAAAAAGTAAAGTCTAAAGTATGTAGGTTTCCGCTTTTTAGCCCACTCTTTTTTGGTAGTTCGATCGTGGAATTTCTTTTTTTCTGTATTTCCGGAATATGAGTGTGTGACTTGTTAGAATTGATCCTATGGATACGACAGAGAAGAAGTCGGTCATCTTGATCAAGATGATTTTATCTCCTTGGATATTCAGTCTAGGCTAGTATCTGGAGCACAGAATATATGAAATAGATTCCAAACTATTATAAAAAATATTAGAACTATGATTCATACTTATCAGACCTCGTGGCCGGACTCCGAAAAAAGAGTTAGAAGTGAGAAATTCAAAAAATTTTATTCTTTTGTTTATACTTATTTTGGTTAAAGGATAAACGTTTCTTTGTCTTTTTTTCATGATATTCAGTCATTGAATAAGCATTGAATAAGTGATAATCCAAGGGTTCTTACTCAGGGAATTTTGGAACTTTTTTTGAAAGGAAAGGTTTTTTTCTTGAATCATCGTGGTTCTAGGATGAATCTAAGGTTTTAATTGATTCATAGGGTCTTAACAAGAGAATTCCTATCAATAATAAAGAAAACAAGAGTAAAGTCGCATTACACACAAATCAAAGAAAAAAATAGGTAAATAGAAGATTCAAGAGGCCCCTAATGATCAATATAAATACGAATGAGCCGACTTGATATTTGGGCATTATAACTACAAAGAAGACTTTTCGGATTTTGATTCTTTCGTATCTTCATAGAAAAAATTGAATCATAGCATTAAGAAGTTTGAAACTTTTTAGTACACATATTCGTTACGAGCGGTATTTGGGTGTTTCTGTTTGAGCCGTACGAGACGAAATTCTCATATACGGTTCTCAGAGGGGGGTCCCCTTGGTTTCCCTATCTCAATAAAGTGTATGATTGGTTCGAAGAACGTCTTGAAATTCAGGCGATTGCAGATGATATAACTAGCAAATACGTTCCTCCTCACGTCAACATATTTTATTGTCTAGGAGGAATTACGCTTACTTGTTTTTTAGTACAAGTAGCTACGGGGTTTGCTATGACTTTTTACTATCGTCCGACCGTTACTGAGGCTTTTGCTTCTGTTCAATATATAATGACGGAAGCTAACTTTGGTTGGTTAATCCGATCAGTTCATAGATGGTCGGCAAGTATGATGGTCTTAATGATGATCCTGCACGTATTTCGCGTGTATCTTACTGGTGGATTTAAAAAACCTCGTGAATTGACTTGGGTTACAGGTGTGGTTCTGGCTGTATTGACCGCATCCTTTGGTGTAACTGGTTATTCCTTACCTCGGGACCAAATTGGTTATTGGGCAGTCAAAATTGTAACAGGTGTACCGGAAGCTATTCCAGTAATAGGGTCGCCTTTGGTAGAGTTATTACGCGGAAGTGCTAGTGTGGGACAATCTACCTTGACTCGTTTTTATAGTTTACACACTTTTGTATTACCTCTTCTTACTGCCGTATTTATGTTAATGCACTTCCCAATGATACGTAAGCAAGGCATTTCTGGTCCTTTATAGAGAATCGAAATCATAGA